GCTTACTCTAGATTAAAAGTAATCTAAAGTAGGTGAGAACACTCTTGGGGCCGTATATACGGAATTGGGAAAGCTTTTGGGTGTGTCAGCAAAGTAACAGGGCTAGAGAAGAATGAAAACTCCAATTAATGCATTATTAGAGGCCTCGCTCCTACGTGACGCGGCTGAGCCATTTCAACTAAGCTTCCAAGATGCTGCTAGTCCTGTTATGGAAGAGATCCTATTCCTTCATAACCAAATTATGTTTATTTTAGTTATTATTATAACAACTGTATTATGGTTAATTGTAAGGGGATTAATGGGCCAAGCTTATCATCGCTATCTTATAGAAGGAGTCACAATAGAGATTGTTTGGACTATAATTCCAGCAGCTATATTAGTGTTTATAGCATTCCCTTCTTTGAAACTACTTTATTTGATGGATGAGATAGTAGAACCCGGCGTGACAGTAAAAGCCATAGGTCATCAATGGTATTGGTCTTATGAGTATTCAGACTATCAAACTACCTTAGGTGAAGATAGTACCTTAGAATTTGATTCTTACATGATACCTACGAGTGACCTTCAACCCGGCGATCTCCGACTACTAGAGGTTGACAATAGAATGGTTGTTCCTATTGATACTTATGTAAGAGTTTTAGTTACAGGCGCAGATGTGCTTCACTCATTTGCTGTACCCTCATTAGGTATTAAAATGGATGCTGTGCCTGGACGTCTTAATCAAACCGGATTTTTAGCTAAAAGACCGGGATTATTTTATGGTCAGTGTTCTGAGTTATGCGGTGCTAATCACTCTTTTATGCCCATTGTTATAGAAGCCGTTAGCATGGATAGATATATCAGCTGGCTATCTTCATTATATGCTGATCTTTAGAGGATCTTTCAATCATCGAATAATGCCTCACTTAGATATAACTGCTTATTTAACTCAATATAGCTGGACATTAATAATCTTGTTAGCACTTTATAGTATTATGAGCTTATTTATTTTACCTAAAATTCAAAATAATTTACGTATAAGAAGTATACTACAGGAAGAGGGGGCAGCCCCTAGTAAGGAACTCGGGGTTAATCGAGCATATGCTATACTACAAGATATGCTCCGTAAATAAGCCCACTTCCCACATATTCAATATGGCAGCTTCTTTCTTTGATCAGTTTAATGTAGTTCGGATAATTGGGGGCATAATTACTAATTCTTCTATTATGATGCTTATCCTATTTAGTGTAATATTAATAGGAAGTTGTTCATATAAATTAATACCCACAAGATTGCAGGCTATACAAGAGATTGTTTATACCCACTTTTTAGGATTAGTAAAAGATTCTACAGCTAATAAGGGAACTCAATATTTTATTCTTATTATAACCCTATTTACGTTTATTGCTGGATTAAATCTGTTAGGTCTATTTCCCTATGTATTTACCCCAACTGCCCATATTGTTATTACTTTCGGGTTAAGTTTATCTATTTTAATAGCAGTAACAATATTAGGGATAACAAAATTCCGTTGGAACTTTGCTTCAATGATGATGCCTAGTGGGGCTCCTTTACTGTTAGCCCCCCTATTAGTTATACTTGAAACAGTCAGCTATCTTTCTCGGGCAATCTCTTTGGGTGTTCGATTAGCTGCTAATATATCTGCTGGGCACCTTTTATTTGCTATATTAGCAAGTTTTGGGTTCACAATGATTAGTAATGGAATGTTAGTTTTAAGCTTAGCCCCAATATTAGTAATGGTTTTTATAACTTTACTAGAAATTGCCGTGGCCTTGATTCAAGCATATGTATTTTGTCTGTTAACTACCATATACATTAATGATACTCTAAATCTACATTAACCCATACTTAGAACAATTGTTGGGTAGGAGTATTAGTCTCCGCTCGATTCCCCGCCGGGGAGCCATGAGTAAGGCTTATCACCCTTATCATTTAGTGGATCCTAGTCCATGGCCTTATATAGGCTCAATTGGGGCATTACTGGTTACAGTAGGCTCAGTATTATATTTTCATTATAGTTATCCATGGATAATGTATTTAGGCGCAATAACAATAATATTTACAATGTTTGTTTGGTGGAGAGATATTATTAGAGAAGCCACTTTCCAAGGACACCATACTCAAATAGTAAAAACAGGATTAAGATATGGTATGATCCTCTTTATTACTTCTGAAGTTTTATTCTTTTTTGCGTTCTTTTGGGCTTTCTTTCATAGTAGCCTAACTCCCACTATAGAATTGGGGGCTGTTTGGCCTCCTGTTGGTATAGAAGTGTTAGACCCATTTTCTGTGCCCCTATTAAATACAGCTATATTACTTAGTTCAGGAGCAACAGTTACATGGGCACATCACGCCATAGTTAGCGGACAAAGATTAGAAGCCATACAATCACTTACTTGTACCGTAATACTTGGGATTCAGTTCACAGCCCTACAAGCTATGGAGTATTACGAAGCGCCGTTTACAATCTCAGACTCCGTATATGGTTCAACCTTTTTTATCGCTACAGGTTTTCATGGTTTTCATGTTATAATTGGGACTATATTTTTGACTGTATGTTTAGCTAGACTAATAGGTTATCACTATACTCGTCATCATCATTTTGGTTTTGAGGCTGCTAGTTGGTATTGGCATTTTGTAGATGTAGTTTGGTTGTTTTTATATGTATGTATTTACTGGTGGGGCTCTTAGCCCGGGCCATGGTTACATAGTGCTTAGCTAAGCTCAGCTTGTAGGGTCAACTAACGGTAAGTTCTCAGACTCATAATCTGATTATGCAGGTTCAACTCCTGCCCCCACCACTATTAAAAACTAAATAAATACACATATTAACCAAGTAGGCCCAAAAAGAGGAAAAATTATAAAAATCTAGGCAAACATACACGAACTAACTCGATTAAGGGGTATGGAACTATACCCAATAATACAATAGCTACTATTAGCGGTAATTGCCCATTAAACTCTCGTCTATTAATATCTCTCGAAAATATTAAATATGGAGAAAGTTGCCCAAAACAAATTCTATTATATAAATATAACGAATAAGCAGCAGCTATAACCATACTAGTTGAGGTAAGAATACCTAATGATGTACTAGTAGAAAAAGCAGCTACTAAGGATAAAAATTCTCCAACAAAGTTACAACTAAGGGGAACAGCAATATTAGCTAAAGTAAACACCATAAATATGATAGAAAATAGGGGCATAGTCACAACTACTCCCCTATAATACCTGATTAACCTTGTATGATGTCTCTCATAGAGCAATGTTACTGCTATAAATAAAGCGGGGCTAACCACTCCATGAGCTATCATTAAGAATATAGAGGCTATTAAACCCTCCATCGTATGAGTAAATAGACCTATTGTTACTATTCCCATATGAGCTACCGAGGAATAGGCTATCAGACGTTTCGCATCTACCTGTCTACAAGTAGTTAAACTCCCATATATCACTGCTACTAATGATAACGTTAGTATGATTGGTGCTAAATACTCTGTTGCTTCGGGGAAAAGGGGCCAAGCAAATCGAATGAGCCCGTAACCCCCTAATTTTAATAATATTCCAGCTAGAATCACTGAACCAGCTAAAGGAGCCTCAACATGCGCAAGAGGCAACCATATATGAAAGGGTATCATTGGTATTTTAACTGCTAAACTAAGGAAGAAACCTATAAATAGCCAAATTTGAATGTTACTATCAATCTGAATGTTAGTTAAAGATAAGTAGTCAGTTGTGCCTGTTATTCTATAAATAACTGCTATGCTAAGTAGCATTAATATTGAGCCGACTAAAGTATAAAAGAAGAAATAATAGGCAGCTTTTATCTTCTCTGCCCGAGCTCCCCATACTCCTATTATTAAGAACATAGGTATTAATATGCTCTCAAATAACACATAAAATATTAACAGATCTAATGTTGAGAATACCCCGATTAATAGTAATTCCATGCCTAAAAGGCATATAATAAACTCCTTAACAAGAAACTTAATACTATTCCAACTTACTAAAATACAAATTGGTGTTAATAAAGTACTGAGTACAATGAAAAATATGGATATCCCGTCAATAGCAAACAATATTGGAGAACCCTCAAACCAACCTATTGTACTTACCCAATTGAATTCTATTATCTGTTGAAATTGAGCTTCTTGATGAAGGTTAACTAATAATAAAATAGAAAGAGCAAATGTAATCAGAGACCACTCTAACGCTTGCTGGCGTAGTTTCATACTATTTTCCCTTGGAATTAATGCTATTATTACTATATTTATTAAGATAGAGCCTATAACACTAGCTAATATCATAATTATATAACCTTAAGGGGCATGGAGATGTAACCTTACGAGCCCAACTCCCCATATTCGAAGATAGCGTTCGCTGCCCAGTATGCGGATTAAATACATACGATGTATTATTATTGATAGTAGTACAGACCCAGCCTTGTTCAGTGACTGTTTCCATGCTTGTTATTGGCTCCAGTATATATGGGCCTAGGCATAAATCTGGATGTTCAAAAGTGTGAGCTAGCCCATTTTCAACCTCAATAACACCGTGCAGTGGAGCAAAAGTCAATATAGAGGAAAAGTTAAGAGGAAGTGGGAGGGGCACTTCTATACTGATATTAACTACCATATGAGATATCATCTCCCAAACGCCAAATGCCGCCGAAAGGCCAGTAACAGTGGCTAGTGGCACAATGCCCCCCGGTGGTATCTCAGCACCCAGTAGTGGTACCTCAGCACCCAGTGGTGGCACCTCAGCACCCAGTAGTGGTACAACGCCATCAGTATCCGCAATGAGGGCGTATGCGGGGTTAGGCCAAACAATCGTAACTATATACGTTATCGCACATATAACTACAACTACCACTCTAAATGTCATAGGGTGGCACAAGAAAGAAATTAGTGTCCATCTACAATAAGTTCGATAAAAATTTCTGGCGTTCTTCATACGTCTAAATTAGGACTAAGTACTTAAGTGCAATAGCTGTACCAACTAATATCATTAATGCATAATTAAATAATAGACCAGATTGTAAGCTGCTTAACTCTTTAGTTCTATCAATCATGAATCGGGCTATTCCAGTGGGGCCTAAAATCTCTAAAATACCCCTATCTATAGTACGATAAGAGACAATATGGCCGAACTTCCAAAATGTGCTTCCAATATAATAATTTGCTATTTGATTAAACTCCCAGGCATAAAATAAGAAACCATATATGCTAGGGCGTGTAATATAATAGATAATATATGGACGAAGTATTAACACTAGTAATATCCCCGTTACAGATAGAATAACTGGTGATAAAGAGACTATTGTGGGCACAAGCGGCAGGGGACGTACACCTGGCGCAAACACCATATTTTGAGCGATATAACCAACTAGTATACTTCCTATTGCTAATACTAATAAAGGACCCAATAAGTTCCAATCAGCTTCTTGTAAGTGCTGTGCGCTTATATGTGTTAAATTAGGCTTAGATACAAAGCTTAAGTAGATTAATCGGAATGAATAAAAAGCAGTTAAGAAGGCTGTAATTGAAGCTAACCAATAAATAGATATTAAACAATAGTTATTATAAGTTAATTCTAATATTAAATCTTTAGAGTAAAATCCAGATAAATAGGGAAAACCAGCTAAAGACAATGAGCCAATCAACATTAATACATATGTTAAAGGTAAGCCCCGGATTATTCCCCCCATCTTCCTAAGATCTTGTTCATCTAAAAGAGCATGAATTATTGAGCCTGCCCCCAAGAATAATAAAGCCTTAAAGAAAGCATGAGTTAGTAGGTGGTATAAACTACTTAGGCAGGTATAAGTGCCACAAGCCATTACCATGTATCCTAGTTGACTACAAGTAGAATAAGCAATAACTTTTTTTATATCCGATTGGACTAATCCTACTGTAGCTGCAAAGAAAGCAGTTAAGGAGCCAACTAAACCCACAATAATTGTTGCAGTTGGAGAGTAATCAAAAAGGGGAGCTGATCTTATAATTAAAAACACTCCTGCTGTTACCATTGTTGCTGCGTGAATTAGGGCCGAAACAGGTGTGGGCCCCTCCATAGCATCTGGCAACCAAGTATGTAACCCTAACTGGGCAGATTTTCCTACGGCCCCTATAGTTAGTAATATACAAATACAAGTACAAGCTGAAGATGGTGATAAAGCGGAGAATAAGCTACAGTAATCTAATACCCCAAATTCTTTCCAGATTAATATAATAGCTAGCATTAATCCTATATCTCCTATTCTATTGATTAACATTGCCTTAATTGCCGCCTTGTTAGCCTGTATACGCGTAAACCAAAAGTTAATTAATAAATAAGAACATAAACCGACACCTTCCCAACCAATAAATAATTGCACATAATTATTACTAGTAACTAAAACTAACATAAAAAAGGTAAATAGAGACAGATAACTCATGAATCTGGGTAAATGGGGGTCTTCTCTCATATAACTTGTAGAATAGACATGAACTAACCCGCTAATTGTGGTTACTACTATTAACATTACAGCTGTTACCATATCAAATTGTAAGCCAAAATTAGTTATTAGTAAATCTGACTCTATCCATCTGCCTAACTCTATATATACTGTGGACCCATTAATAAGGATTTCATAACATAATACAAAAGAGAGGAGGCTACTGGCGAGAACCCACACAGAACTTAACAAGCCAGCCCCCTTTCTTCCTAGATAGCGGCCCCCTAGTCCGCTTCCGACTGCGCTTAGTAACGGTATTAATATAACTAGAAGATACATGGGAATAAATCTAAAATAATCAAATGTGTTAACTGAAAGAACAAACTAGGACATACTATAATTGTTAATACTAAATATAAACTTACCCCTATTAATATCGCCTTGCCTAAGCCCGTTTCCTCCGGTGCTACGCTGCTATGTGGATAATTTAGTATATTTGTTATTACTAAAGGTGTTGACAAAGGTTGATAAAACATAATTTTAACTAACCTAAGGTAATAAACCCCAGCTATCACGGAACAAACTAAAGCTATTAAAGCGCTAAGATAGTAACCTTGACCAACAGCTGCTAAGATAATATACCATTTAGTTAAAAACCCAATTAAAGGGGGAATTCCTGCAGTAGACAATAAACCTGTAGCTAATGCTAATGCTAACATGGGGTTTAATCTTGAAACACCACTAAACTCAATAAGCATGTTTCTTTTAGGAGATATAATAAGTACTACAGACCAAAGTAGTACTTGAGTTATTATATAGGCACCTATATACATTAAACTCGCCTGAAGACTTTCTATAGACCCAATAGCTATTCCAAGCAACACAAACCCCATATGGCTTATCCCGCTATAAGCTAGTAGTCTTTTTATTCGAGTTTGATTCAAAGCTCCTATAGCCCCAACAATCAAAGAGATTAATCCGGCTATTAATAGCCCCATTTCATTTAAGCCTATTTGTACTATAATAGCTAGTACCCCTAATTTAGGCACGATAGATAATAGCGCAGCTACCCAAGTTGGAGCCCCTTCGTAGACATCGGGGGCCCACATATGAAATGGGGCTGCAGATACTTTAAATAACAATGAGATAGTAATTAGACACTTACCAGCTAATACCCCATAAGCTACTATACTCATACGAATAAATTGAAGTTCAAGCTCTCCTGTGGAGCCATAAATTAGGGCGCAACCAAACAGGAACAACCCCGAAGATAGTGCCCCTAACACGAAGTATTTTAGCCCCGCTTCTGCCGATAACAATGAGTTTTTATTATAAGCCACTAGGATAAACATACATAATGTTTGCATTTCTAGTGCTAAATATATAGAAATTAAATTTGTTGATCCAATAAGTAATAAATTACCTAAGATCACTAATAAAATCAATAACGAGCTTGATCGATGCGATGTTCGATGGTCCAGCATACATAGTATAGCTAGCCCACTTAGCATCACCAACATCTTAATAGCCTGTGTCCAACATAGTAGATGGGGCTCGGCTAATAGTCCAGCAGCCCCCACAGCACCCGCAAGTAGCACAGCTAATCTTAAAGTCGGGGCCTTTAATCCATACATCAACACTATTAGTATGATGAGCCCTAGTGTTAATTCCATAGTATACCAGGGGCTATGCACCCACATGGCATATGAAAAAGTGCGCACTTTCGTGGCACCTTATTAATCCCAAACCTTTTGTTTTCCTTCTTTGCAGCAGCCAGAAGTTGATTACGTCGATGGGGCCAATATAGTCGAGCATCGCTGAGACCATTCCTTGCGTACTAGGACTCAAAAAAGTTGGGATTGAACATTGTAGATAGAAACCGAGCTGTGTCACCACGCTCTGAACTCAAATCATGTACGGTTTTCATGGTCGAACAGACCAACCTAAGGTACCTTCTACAGCACCAGGGCACCGCAATTCAACATCGAGGTCGCAAACACTGTCCTCGATAAGAACTCTCCGACAATATTACGCTGTTATCCCTACGGTAGCTTTTATCCGCTTTCGATATTTATTTTGGACAATCATATCGGGTCATTATCGCCCACATAGGACGTAGTCCTTGTGCCAGCTAGGGGTGTCCCCCTCACTGTCAGGCTAATGAGATTAGCTTTATATACCATAAGCTCGCCTTCGTTTCTTATTCAAAGGTAGTCGCCCCAACTAAACTGTCCTACCAACAAAAAATTATTAACTCAAAATTAGGATACTTAGTATCGATCATTTTAGGTTAACGCTATCGGGATCCAGTAAAGCTCGATAGGGTCTTTTCGTCTTACAATGTTTATGTAGTATCTTCACTACAACTATAATTTCATCGGCTTTCCTCTTGAGACAGTAAGACCCTCGTGGTTCCATTCATACCCGCCAACAATTAATTGGCTATTTATTGTGCTACATTATCACGGTCAGAGTTACCGCGGCCATTCAGTTGGGTTTCGCTTTAGACGTTAGTCCTCAGTTTCACTGTACAACCATTGGGCAGAATTCACCCTCTATACTTCAGTAACCTTTAGCAGAGAGCTATGTTTTTGGTAAACAGTCGAGATCTTATTTTGCCGAGTTCCTTAAGAGAAATTATGCCTAGATCTAAGTCCCATAAATAACAGTTGAAGGTACTTCGTACCATAATATTTTTCCTGAACAGGTACAAGAATTATAATCCATCGGGCGCAGTGCCCTTAGAAGCTGTATATATTTATTTGGGAGTGAATCTTGTACTACTCATGCCTGCATTATCACTTCTGTTTATCTCACGAGGTGCGCACATATCGTGCCTACAGAACGCTCTACTACCAAGCCAGTTAATGCTTCCTTACGGTCTGGCTTCCAGAATTTCAGTTACAGATTTAGCCACCTTAATTCTTAGAGTTTCCTAGCTCATTCAGTGAACTTTTACGTTTTCCTGTGCAGATGGCTGTTTCCAAGCCTACTTCCTGTTTGTCTAAGTTGAACCCTCTTTATACACTTAATCTGTATTAGTGACTTTAATTTCTGGTTAGGGCTTACCCCTCTTGACTAGAGGCCTTATCGCCATAGTCTTACTACACCAATAATTCAAGCCCCCCGGGTTTGGGGGCGAATCAACTTGGGGCGCCTTACTAAGATAAGTTTCGTAGAGAACCAGCTATGTCCAAGTTCGACTAGTATTTCACCGCTAACCATAGCTCATCCAAGATTTTTGCCACAATCACTGGTTCGGTCAGCATAGCTACCTGGCCATGGTTAGATCACTTGGTTTCGGGGAATTTGACTGACGAGTTTTCTCTTGCTTTCACTACGCCTTCATTTACTACTTAAGCTTGCCAAATTTTGTCTTGCAGGCCCATTATGCAAAAGGTAACTTTTAGAACCAATTCTGAGTCTTTCCCTCACGGTACTTTCTCTATAGGTGTCTATCGGGGTTTAGTCTAGATGTCCAATCATCTTAATTATCTGTTTGAGACAATTCCTCCGCTATCGCTCGCCGCTACGCACGGAATCTCAGTTGATGTATTCCTCATAGTCTAGTAAGATGTTTCAATTAACTATTTAATTCACCCTTTTCAGTTAGGATAAACAAGTTCAAAGTCTCTCCCTTGTTATTTCGTATTTACGTCCTTACCGATAGACCCTAGACTTTACTCAGTTCCACTATCTAAAGACTCATTTAGATAAACCCAATATAATTTTTTATGTCCGGGGGTTCTCTTCCAGCCTAAAATAGAGATCTCATTTCTATGAATATCTAAATGACAGCTTGAGCAGACTGGCACCAAGTTAGACCGTCGATTCAATCTTCTATTACATAATTTCTTAGGTTGAATGTGGTGGATAGCCTCCGCTGGAGCTCCGCATATTTCACACGAATCAATAAAAACTTGAGCATTATATTTAGAGGGGCGGAACACTGTTAAAGAACTTGACTCACTTTGGGATGGTGGCTCTCAGTTAATAAGTTTACGATATTTTAAAGCACTATTATAAAATTTTCTGTCATTAATTATGTGGCCCATAACTTCAATGCCATATTGGGAGGGTCCTGGGCCAGGTTTCAATTTACGTTCATAAATTAGGCCCAAATCTTCCTGTTGAATAACAGATAAATGGTAGCACCGAACTGGCGAATCAATTAAAGAAAAAACTTGATGTAGATGAGTAGAAAGGACGAAACTAGTTTGTGCAGCTGTTAATCTTTCAATTGTTGCAGCCAATATTGCTGTTCCTGAACTAACTTCTGTTCCATGACAAATTTCATCCCCTAATATTAAACTGTCATAATTAGCTAGTTTTAATATAGTTGAAAGATCCCTCATTTCGACCTCAAAAGTACCTTGGCCTTTATGGATATCATCTCCCCCTAAAATACGAGTAATTAAATAGTGATAAGGTCTTAACCTAAATGAATCTGCAGCTACATACATTCCTGCTTGAGCTAAGATTACGTTGACACCAATTGCTCTAAGTAAAGTAGATTTGCCTGCACCATTTACTGAGAATATTAACATTCCCCCACCCTCTAAACTAATATTATGAGCTACACATTCTTCTTGAGTGTTTAACTGTTCTACTAATGGGTGTCGTAGGTTAACTGCTTCAATTAAACCCCTAGTTTGTTGGGATTTCGTTAGTATTAAGCAAGGTTTAGTATAATTAAACTTAATAGCCGCAATAGCCCCGCTTAATGCAACATCTAATCTAGAAATCAGATTTTCTAAGGGTAAAAACAGCTCAGAATAACTAAAATATAATCTTTTAAGTTCCCGGCTATAAGTCTGTTTAACATAAGTACTAATTTGCTCTTCTAATAAATTAAATTCGATTGATACTTTATGAGTGGCGGGGGTAGTAATTATAAGGTAATTTCCTCTTTTACCCAACACAATAATTGAATTATCAGATATAGAGGCGTTAGTCATGTAATGCTCTAACTTAGTTAAGTTTTTAGATAAAATAGAGAAAGCATAACCCTCTTTATTAAAACACTCAGCTTTAATAGAAATTGTATCTTGAAACACAATATTTGAAGTCTGTTTGGCCCACTCTGTAAATTGGGCCCTTAAAATTTGTTGTTGTGCAAGGAGGTTAGTTAGATTATTAGTTGGTTGTAATACATCTTTAAAATCACCCGTAAGACTATCTACCTGGAAAACTCGGCCTATTTCCTCAATTAGCGATTCTAATCGGGGCCCGACTGAAGGGGGTAATTGAGTATTAATTCATTTATTACTTATTAATTTACTTATTAGTTGACTAGCAAACAAATAAGAATGGTAAATTTGACTCAACTTTTTAGGTGGCAGGGTAGTGTCACTCGAAGCACATATTGCCCATTGACGATGTAAAGAAGATAAATCTTTAATGTGTTTTAACTCGGAATTGTCAAATATTTTCTTGTTAATTAATTGTTTAAATGTAGCAATCTCCTCGTAACGAAGATTTAATTCATAATAATCTGTAATGGGGCTAAGAAGTCTTAATTTAAGTAGCCTTTTACCCATTGCAGTAGAACAGAAATCAACCAAACTAAGTAAGCCACCCAGTTTTCCCTTCTTAGGCAATAAGTCCAATTGATATTCTGCTCGATTACATAATATTAAGTTTAGGGGGCTAATAATAGAATTATAGCACTCGGGAAGTTGAAGGTTCTTAATAAGATTGGGATTTCGATCTTTAATAAATTGTAATACTCCTAAAAGGCTAATTAAATTTACCTGATTAAGATTTTCTGTCCAAGTACTTTGAAAGATTTTACTAAGGGTATATTCTTGATAATTTTTGTTAAACCACTCTGCGTTAATGCCCACATAAATATGGAGCAAAAGCCACTCCTTATTATTATTTTCGTACTTATAAGATAAATAACACGGTAAGTTGGTTAGTGCTTCTCCCATAACTTCAATTTTAGCATTGGGTTCAGGGGGGAATAAATTCCAACCAATTAATAAATTATATATTTTATTTATTAAAATATCTGAGCCAACCCCTGAGTTTACCCAAATTACTATTTCTCTGATACGATAACTGATTAATAACCGGGCTACTTTGTCTCTGTCCGTCCAAGGGACAGGAAACATTACACTATGCCCACTCATGGCTGAAAATAAAGTAATACCTAATAAGTCGTCTTGAGAAAAATAAATTGATAACACATAGGCTAATTCCGAACAGTCCTCTAAATTACAACTAGGAGAATGAACCTGAGATACTGCGCGTTGTTTTGGCCCAGATTTACCAGTGACTAATTCATCAATAACAATAACAGTCCAACCTTTATCCAACAAGGTACTTAGATGAGTAGTAAGGGAATAAATTGGAAACCCCATTTGAAGCAGGGATCTTTTACCGGGCGATATTATTCTCATATCAAGTAACGAGGCAACTTGTTCAATGGGAGGCGTTACCTCCAAAGGCCCACTTCGCATGGATGACTCAACTAATAACTCGGCTTGAGAGTATGCTTGTTGCCTACTAGGAGTATTAGGCTCATGCCAAAGTTCATAGAACTTACCAATTTGGACAAGCTGGATTACTGATAATCCATACTTAGAATAATTCTCCTTTGCTAAGTTAAAATATTGCATAGGTATCTGGCTCATTTTTAATTAGGAGTTAACCTCTTAATAAATTTAAGGCTCTAACAGCAATTGTGCCACGTAAACGGTAATAGTTAACCATAATGGCTAAACCGATAGCAGATTCGGCAGCTGCGACAGTTAGAATCACAATCGCAAAAATTTGACCAAAAAGCGTATAGAGCACACGAGACTCAAATAGAAGCAAAATAGTAGAGGCCAGTAAAACTAGCTCTACACACATTAGCATAATAATTAAATTGCTTCTATTAAGAATAATACCTAAGATTCCGATTAATAAGATGACAATTGATAATATTAAATAAGACATGCGCTATACCAATTAGAGGCTAGTTTCCCACTCTAAGCCCCCCTCTATCCACTCATAAATTAACCCTAAAGTTAAGATAAATAAAAATAACATAACAACCCAATATCCAAATAAAGGTAAGCCCATATATGTAACAGCCCAGGGAAATAAAAAAGATATTTCAAGATCAAATATTAAAAACAAGATACCAATTAAGAAGAATCTAACGGAAAAGGGATTGCCCGGGTTATCAAAAGGATCAAACCCACATTCATATACTGACACTTTTTCCATATCGGGTTGTTTATATCCTAATAGATAAGATGCCCCTAAAATTAGAATTGATAATGTCCCGCTAACGATAAGTAGTATTAGTATTCCTTTGAACTCCATATTCCTAAGCGGAGACGTGCGTTAGCACTTGGTCAGAAGGCACCTAAAGGTGCTCTCTGCTGATTTGTAGGAAGAGATCTTGCCTACTACGTAATGATTCACCATGGGAATTATATAAAAAAGGTGAATTTGGCTGCTTAGCTAATAATATGGCCCCTATCATAGCGACTAGTAGCACCAAACTAGCAATTAACACTAATTCATAATAAGTTGTATAAAGATGACTTCCAATTGCCCCAATGTTAGTTCTAGATCCTGTAACAGGGTTGCTGATATATTTAGGGCTATTGGTTAGTAAACTATAAAATAAGAATATAACAGATAACCCCACAGGTAAAAAATGCGAGTGATCTTGAGAATCTACCTTATTAGGCTGTTGAATTAGCATAATTACGAACAGGAATAAAATAGCGATAGCCCCTACATAGACAACTATAAATATTAAGCCTATATAGTCTAATCCCAACGATATAAACATAACAGCAGCATTAACAAAGGCAATAACTAACCAGAATACTGAATAAATAGGATTCGGCGTAGATATAACCATAAGACTAGCTCCAACTATTCCTAAGGAGAATATTATAAATAGACTATTCATATTGCACTTTGGTCAACAATGACCTATACTACTTCTTATACTATTTCATACGGAGCAATTTGGTTTCTACCCAGCCTAACAGGGGTACCAATACTAAGAAGTAGCAAAAGTAGAATAAGGAAGCAAATTGACCAATCATAACATAAGGTTCTTCTACTGGTTTAGCCCCTAACCAGGTTAATAGTATAAAATCAGCTACTAAAAACCAAAATACTATTTTACCTAAAGGCCTAAATGTTAAAGCTCTTAATTTACTAGTATGAATAAAGGGCAATAAAAATAACACCAAGATACTAAATACCATGGCCAAAACCCCCCCAAGCTTGTTGGGTATAGAGCGTAGTATAGCGTATGCGAATAAGAAGTACCACTCTGGTTGTATATGAACAGGAGTTACTAAAGGATTAGCTTGAATGAAATTTTCAGGATCACCTAATACATTAGGCGTAAAATAACAAAGTATAACTAAAATAGTGCTAAGTGCCATTATGCCAAACAAGTCCTTATAAGTATAATAAACATGAAAGGTAACTTTGTCTATATTAGAGTCAATTCCTAGGGGATTATTTGACCCAGCTGTGTGTAAACTAATAATATGTAATACGCCTAATCCAACTATAAGAAAAGGAAAAAGATAATGTAAAGAGTAAAAACGATTAAGAGTCGCGTTAGATACACTAAATCCTCCCCAAATCCACTGGACAATGTCTGTTCCTACATAGGGTATAGCAGAACAAAAGTTAGTAATAACTGTGGCTGCCCAAAAGGACATTTGCCCCCAAGGTAATACATACCCTAAAAAAGCTGTTAACATCATCACTAAGTAAATTATAACCCCTATATTCCAAACGTCCATTTTCATGTAGCTCCCATAATAGAGTCCTCTGCCTATGTGTATATATACACAGAGAAAAAATAATGCAGCTCCATTAGCATGAATATACTTTAACATAAAACCATAATTAACGTCTCTTAAAATATGGGAAATTGAGTCAAAAGCTAAACTAACGTCAGGGCAATAATGCATAGCTAAAAATATTCCGGTAATCAATTGAATAGCTAAACATAGTCCTAACAAAGAACCAAAATTCCAGTAATAACTAATATTAGAGGGGGCTGGTAGATCAACCAGTACCCCATTCACAATAGAGATTATTGGGTGTTGAGTTCTTATTCGTAACATTTTGTTTGGTGATTCCATATGCATGCGCTCAGGAAGCTTGTGTACATTAACCCCCAATATGGGGAGATATCCCTAAATGCTAGCAAGGCACTGCATCTAAACCTATCAACAGCCCAGAAACTAAAACGATTAAACCAAGACTAAAAGGTAAGTAAGACTTCCATAAAAGATACATAAGTTGGTCATATCTCATTCTAGGGAAAGAAGCTCGCACCCACACAAATGCGAACACTACTACGGCAGTTTTAAGGGCTAAGCAACCCATTCCTAGAATTCCCGTAAAAGGTGCCCAACCACCTAAAAACAATAAACTTATCAAACAGCTCATTAGAATAATATGGCCGTATTCAGCTAAAAAGAATAGAGCAAACGACATACTAGAATATTCTACATTATATCCAGATACTAATTCCGATTCTCCCTCGGTAAGATCAAAAGGAGCCCGATTAGTTTCAGCTAATGCCGAAGCAAAAAACATTAAAGCAGCTGGAAATAAAGGTATTATATACCAAATTTCGGCTTGAGCTAAAACAATCTGAGTGATATTAAGAGAACCTGCACATAATATTACTGATATTAGAATAAGCCCTATACACACTTCATAGCTAATCATTTGAGCTGCTGCTCTGATAGCCCCCAAGAATGCATATTTAGAATTACTTCCCCAACCAGACATTAAAATAGCATACACCCCCATAGAACTGATAGCAAAGATATATAAGATACCAATATTAATATCAGCTAGTACAACACCGGGGCTAAAAGGAATAACCCCCCAAGCTAAAAAAGCTAAAGTAAGCGCTAGAATCGGGGCTACAATATAAACCGACAAATTAGCATGGTTGGGAATAGCCATCTCTTTAGTAAATAATTTTAATGCGTCAGCGAAAGGCTGTAATATTCCATAAACACCAACTACATTAGGTCCTTTTCGTGCTTGCATATACCCTAATACCTTTCTTTCTGCTAAAGTTAAATAAGCTATAGCCACTAATAGAGGTATTATTATTGCAAGCGTTTTAAAGATAATTGAAATAATAGTACTCATCATCCTAGTTACGGAGGGCGGCCAAGTACGTATTGAACGCGCAGAACTTGGCCCAAGAACAAGTTCCCTTACCCTTACTATGTTACGACTTACCCATTCTCAAAAAGGGGGGATAACCCCGCTGCGGGGCGTCTCGTATCCTCAACTTGAAGGGGGCGACGGGCGATTTGTGCTAACACTGGGTTATAATTCACCGGAACGCTCTACTTCCCGATTACTATCAAATCCTACTTAAGATTCCCGTTTCAGAGAATCTCCGCCTCCTAATTTACTGTGTATATTGTATAGGAGAATGTAGCGCATAATATCCCTTTCCATAAAGACCATGACACCTGACTTAATCCATAATAGGGTTAAGGATAACATTTATTGTTATCCTGACGACGGCCATGCAATGCCTGAGCGGCTACTACCCACAAAAGGTAGTCCGCTTTCAAGGAAAGGTAAGGTGACACGCGGATCATCGTATTAAATTACACGCTCCTCTGATTCAAGCAGTGAACAGCCAAGCCTTTTGAGTTTCAATCTTGCGATCATAGTATTCAGGCATACAATAAGGTTATTTACTAATAAAGCTATTGTATAAGTTTAAGGCGAGGACTACCAGGGTATCTAATCCTGTTTGCTATCCAAGCTTTCGTATTTCATGAAGATAAACCATGAACGAAGTAAGGAGTCTCCACCTTCGGACCTCCACTCTTGCTTCAAACATTTTACCGCTACCAAGAGGTTTGCCTTACTTTATTCTCACGCCTCACTACATACTTTAACGCCTAATGCGAAATAAAAACTGGGCCTCTAAGTTTAACCGCGTCTGCTGGCACTTAGTTAGACAGACCTAAATGTGAAACCCTGTGTCAAGCGTTTACCCATTGCACAAGATTCTCTACTGCTGCCAAAATGTCTTCCCCTTGTTTCAGTGAAAGTGTGGCTGTACTACGCATCTTCGACCAGGTGGGCCACTATCCCACCTATTCTAATACGTCAACCGAGATAATCTCCGTTTTATCCTCACCAGTAGGGCCCTTATTTAGGGCCTTGCATGTATTAGAAGAACACATTGCCTTATAGACTCCCCAAGGTCAAAGGAGTAGTGTGGAAATAATATTTAAATCATCCCCATGACTCAATTTACGCTGATAAACAAACGGTAATTCATTATAAGTATGAAAAGCAGGCGGAGAAGGTAAAGACCATTCTAACGAGCCAGGCGAAGTTGACCAACCCTTAAATGGTCTTTCGGCTGCTAGTGCCTCATAAGATAGGTATACGAACCATATAATTCCTACTAGGGCTATTACAGCTCCGCAAGAACTAACTAAGTTCCAATCTTGGTAAGCATCAGGGAAATCCGAGTATCTTCTAGGTAATCCGGCTAAGCCCAAGAAATGTTGGGGGAAGAAAGTTAAATTAACTCCGATAAACATAATCCAAAAATGGATCTTACCGTATAAATCATTATAACTATAACCTGTAATTTTACCGAACCAATAGTAGTATCCCGCAAATATGGCAAATATAGCCCCCATAGATAACACATAGTGGAAGTGAGCTACTACATAATAAGTATCGTGTAATGCTATATCTAATGAACTATTAGCTAATATAACTCCCGTTAAACCACCCACAGTAAATAGGAACACAAACCCTATAGCCCACAACATAGGTGTATCAAGCCGTAGGCTTCCCCCATATATGGTAGCTAACCAACTAAATATCTTAATCCCAGTAGGAACAGCAATAATCATAGTGGCGGCAGTAAAGTAGGCACGAGTATCGACATCCATACCAACGGTAAACATATGGTGGGCCCAAACAATAAATCCTAATATTCCAATAGAAATCATAGCATAGACCATACCTAAATAACCAAAAATATGTTGTTTAGCAGAAAATGTGGGTATAATTTGAGATATTATACCAAATCCTGGTAGAATTAATACATAGACTTCAGGATGTCCAAAAAACCAAAAGAAGTGCTGGAATAAAATAGGATCTCCTCCTCCCGCAGGGTCAAAGAATGTTGTATTAAAATTTCTATCTGTTAACAACATTGTAATTCCACCAGCTAACACTGGTAAAGATAATAATAACAATATTGTAGTAATTAATTGAGCCCATACAAATAGAGGTAATCTATGCATACTCATACCAGGAACCCTCATGTTAATTATAGTAGTTATAAAGTTGATAGAACTTAAAATGGAAGATACACCAGCTAGATGTAAACTAAATATAGCCATATCCACTGCTCCCCCTGAATGGGCTTGAATGCTTGCTAGGGGGGGATAAATGGTCCAGCCTGTACCTACCCCCTGCTCCACAAACATAGAACCAGCCAATAGTATTAGAGCAGGTGGTAATAACCAGAAACTGATATTGTTTAATCTAGGAAAGGCCATATCAGGCGCACCAATCATAATTGGCACAAACCAATTTCCGAATCCCCCAATCATTACTGGCATTACCAGGAAGAAAATCATTAATAAAGCATGTGCTGTTACAATCACATTATATAGATGATCATCTCCTAACATACTACCTGGAGCTGACAGTTCTAGCCGTATTAACATACTTGAAGCTGTCCCCGCCATCCCAGAAAAAGCACCAAATAGTAAATATAAAGTACCTATATCCTTATGATTAGTAGAAAATAGCCAACGTGTAAGATATTTGTTCAT